TCTTTTGAAAAAAAAATAGAATTATTCGGAGTAATAAGACTATTCCAATTATGATATTCGTGAAGAAAGAATCGCAATAAATGTAAAGAAGGAACATCTTGGATCCAGCATTGAAGGATTTGAACCAAGATTTTCAGATGGATGGGATAAGGTATTAGTATATCTGACACATAATTTAAATGCGATAATTTGTCCTCCAAAAAGGGAAATATTGAATGAATAGATCGTAAATTCAAATTCTGAGATTTTGGTATTTTTTTTTCTTCGGGGGAAGATACTAATCGCAGCAAGAATGGAATTTCCACAATGACTGCAAAACCTTCCAATATCATCTGAGAATAAAAATGAAAATCAAAATAATTGTTGTGCCCAACGAATCGATTTTGGTTAGAATCATTAACCGAATAAATCAAATAATTCTGTTGATACATTCGAATAATTGAACGTTTCACAAGTACTGAACTAGATTTATTGTCATAACAAAAAATTTCCGTGGATTCATAAAAAATCGAACCATTTAAACCACGATCATGAGCAAATGTGTAAATATACTCCTTAAAGAGAAGCGGATATAGAAAGTGTTGTTGCCGAGATCTATCTTTTTCTAAATATCCTTGTAATTCTTCCATTTACATTTCTACTTGAACCAGAGACAGGACCCATTTCATTTTTTGGGTTATCAAATGATACATAGTGCAATATGGTCAGAACAGGGTATATATTATGTATATAATTACAGTAAGAAAAAAATATATATCCCACAAACAAAGGAAACAGGGGAGTCCAATCAACAGATCTTTTTCCTCTCCTTTTCTATCCAATCGGTTTATGTTCGTTATAATTACAAAAGGGTAAAAAATCCTTTATTTTTGCAACTCGATCGCTCTTTTGACTTTGGAATAAATTCTCTTTATCAGTATACTGTTTCTTCTACACATCCGTCTCCAATCCATAATAAAGAATAATTAGGATTCATTAAAAAAAAAAGAAAGAAAATCAATGGTCCACTCACAAAAGAACCCACCCTTTCCCGCATCAGGCACTAATCTATCTTTAACGTCTAATTAGATCGGGTAATCATTCAAATTAAGAACAAAAGCTCGTTGCTTTTTATTTCACCAGAATTAGAGCCATAGGGCTCTATCCATTTATTCACTAGACCCAACTGTAAATGTGAATTTTTTTTTCACTTCCAAAAAGAAAAAAATTTGTAACGATCCGGTAAGGATAAACTCAAAGTTCTACTTTAATTAAATAATAAATTAAACAATAAATTAAATAATAAATTAAATAATTAAATAATAAAAATAATAATAATAATATTTTATTACGACATGCTGTTTTTTCCATTCATTACCTTTCAGGATCAGTCGTGGTCTTATAGACTCTACCAATAGTCTGGACGAATCTCTTGCTTCATCCAAATGTGTAAAAGATCATAGTCGCACTTAAAAGCCGAGTACTCTACCGTTGAGTTAGCAACCCGAATAAAATAAATAGGATATGTAAATACGGTCAAAATAAAAAAATCAATTGAATTGCACTGCACGACCCCGTCAAAACATTGAACTATAACAAATCGAAAAGAAAGATTTGTTGATCAATTAAAAACACCAAAATACCAAAATGGACAGATCAGATTAAACAACAACAGATTCCCAATAGAGATGTCAAAATTGTGACAAACCACCATTTTATTTATCAATTTTCTTTTTCGTTAAGAAAATACATCTTGTATGCCAGTAAATCCGGTAGGGCAAACCCATCATTTGACTGAAGTGAAGGAAAGAAAAAACCAATATGGGGTGGAGATAAACGGATCTATTTATCTACGATCGAATTATATTTCTTCGATGCACCATTGTCAATATGAATCCAATGTTAAGAAAACAAATTTAAGTAAATCAAATAAGGACTTGTGTTGGATTGGCACAACATAAACATAAATAATAAATTTGGATGAAAAAAAAATACGAAAGAGGTAAAGTAAAGAAAAAATCTCGGGTTTATTCAATCAATAGAGGTACAATAAGCAAGATTAACCCCTTGTTTGTTGGTGGATTCCCGCAACAAACAAGAAAAAAAGTAAATTAAGTATGAATACAGCAAGAAAAAGGCAAATTGTGTGTAAATAATTACACAAAGATAGATACTAGTTACCCCCCCCTTTTTTTTATTTATTAATTTTGTTTTTTTCCTTTAATTAACTCGAATCGAAGTTCTTTCTTGAAATAATTCTGCCTTCCTTAAAATATCACAAACAGTTCCCGTAGGTTGAGCACCTTTTTCAAGGAAATATAGAATAACAGGAACATTTAAATAAGTTTGATTTTTTATCGGATCGTAAAAACCTACTTTTCTAAGATCTCTTCCTTCTCTTCGGGATCGAACATCAATTGCAACGATTCGGTAGATGGCTCATTGGAATAGATGTAAATAAACAATGCCCCCCCTAGAAACGTATGGGAGGTTTTCTCCTCATACGGCTCGAGAAAAAAGGATTCTAAATTTCTGTATATGTATATAATGGCAAATGGATCCATAAAATCATGAATTAGACTATTATTTGAGTCGTTTTTTTATTCTTCCTTACAGAAAAAAAGAAATCTCATTCGTACTCATAACTCAAGTTGGGTAATTCTGACAGAGTTCGAAGGGAAACCCTTAGACATTTATTGAGCCGTCTCTAACCTCTTTTGTTTGTCTCATCTCGAATCTATTTTTATTCCTCATTCTGATTCAATTGTTGAGACAACTGAAAATAGTGTTTACTTGTTCCGGAATCCTTTATCTTTGCTTTGTGAAATCATTGGGTTTAGACATTACTTCGGTGATCCTTACTCCTTTCAAAAGAGCAGCAACATACCTTTTTGTTTTTTGTTATTTTTTTCTATAATACTATAGAAATAGAATATGAACGGTGGATTCCCTTGTGATACACTTTTGATCGAAATAGTTTTACCAATTCTGAAAAATTTTACTTTTGATTTTTCAAACTTCTTTGATTTTTCGATTTTTTTAACCTTTCGATTTATATATTGAGGATATACTTACAAAGTTGGTCTAACTTATTAATAGTTACTAACCCTAGATTCTTCCCCCTGATAAACGAATCAATCCTTTCTGCTCGAGCTCCATCATGTACTATTTACTTACAACCTAACACAAATTAGGTTCCTAACAGAGCAGAACAAACTATGTCGAGCTAAGAACATCTTCATTCCTATAGAAAATGGTGGATGTAAGAATCCACAGCCGATCATGTCCTTCAAGTCGCACGTTGCTTTCTACCACATCGTTTCAAACGAAGTTTTACCATAACATTCCTCTAATTTTATTTCAAACCGGTATGTAATTGATTCAATATGGAATCATGAATAGTCATTGGCTCAACCGGTGTGTGTATACCGGTATATAATAGTACATACTTTCTATCTATCTATCTATGGATAGATAAGTATTTATCCGGGAAAGGCTCGGCAAGGATCCAATTTATTTAACTCTATATTCTATCATATGAATGAAACATATTTCTAAAAAAGACGAATAAATAAGTTTGCTTAAGACTTATTTACATCTTAAAAAGATTGTTCGGGACGATCAATCATGAAGGATCCATTTTTCTCGAACAAATAAACTATAAACCTCAAAAGAAGAACCTTTAATATTAATAGATTTGCAATCCCGGAACAAAATCAATTATTAATAAAACTTTTTTATTTTATACAATACAGATTTTGTTTTACTTCAGGTTCAAGAATTTTTCTTTTCCATCAATTCCATAAAGTCAAGTAGATGCAATATACGAATTTCCCCCCAATCGCTACATTACATTGATTTACAATTATTCATTTGAACCGGATAAGATATAAGATGAACCAGATAAAATACAAAAAAATGGGGTCCAGATCGTTTTTACTATTTTTTTCCCACACCAGTTTTAGAAGTTTTAAGACCAGTGATGAAATTAGTACCAAAAACTCCCTACTCTTTAGTCTCCACATAGACTGTGGAATTGGGATACCCCATTTATTTTTTTTAGGCTTTTTACCCTTGGTAAGGGAATAAAGAGGCCTTTCTTTCATTCACATTTCGATTCAGAATGCTTCATGTGAGAATTGACATTTCATAGATATGGGACATAAAGTTTCCAAAAGTAACTAACTTTAAAATGAATATTGAGTAGTACGAACATATCCTGAATGTGAATGATAAACCCAGAATTTCTTTTTTGAATTAAAAAAAAAAGATATTTATTTCCACCCACATTTGACACTTGATTACGTTTGTGAGAAACCAAATGAAAGAAAAAATATGATTCTAAGAATCATTCTTAGAATTCAGAACAAAAGATTGTTCTCGTTAACAATTTTATGTTTCATGTGGGATACAATGTGATCCCATCTTTCGTTTCTGATGGAAACGATCTGGGACGGAAGGATTCGAACCTCCGAGTAACGGGACCAAAACCCGCTGCCTTACCGCTTGGCCACGCCCCATTTCGAATTTCTATTCGACACTAATAAACATTAATATTGGTATTTGTTATTCGTCAATTCCAACCCAATAAATACATTGGGGATATATTGTTGCTAGGATTCAACACATGTAGATATAGAATCAAAAAAATTCATTGATCATTACATGGAATTCAGTTAAGATATTGTATGAAAATGGAATTCCTTGTATTCTCATTTGAGAATGGAAGGAAAGATTTTTTTTTTTATTTTGGAGAGTTCGAAAAAAAAAGAAAGATTTTTTGACTTGTCTTTTTTTTCCCTTATAAAAAAAAAAACTCAATCAGAATAAAATTTTCTAATCTACAAGAACGAAATTTTGTTATGCTTAATATCTTTAGTTTAATCTGCATCTGTCTTAATTCTATCTTTTATTCGAGTAGTTTTTTCTTCGCCAAATTGCCCGAAGCTTATGCCTTTTTAAATCCAATCGTCGATGTTATGCCTGTCATACCTGTACTTTTTTTTCTCTTAGCCTTTGTTTGGCAAGCTGCTGTAAGTTTTCGATGATTTAATACTCTGCTAAATTCATGATTTATTCGATAAATAAAAATTCGAAAAATTGATAAGACCAGATAAGTCTTACATTATGAACCCTCGATTCAAAAATCGAAATTCTTGTATATTGAATAACCGCGGCGATGAATTTTGATCAACTTATTTCCTCGTTCTGACCTTACAGTGAGCAAAGACTTTATTAGGTTGCCTACAATACCTAATTATTCATATGACAAGAAATTTTTGATAACGAAGGAATCAAAATCTTATTCCAAAGAAATTCGTGAAAATGACTTTCTTTTCAAAAAACACTTCATTTTTTGGGGTGTGTCATGTCAAAACAAAATAGTGTATGTGGTAAAAAATAAGTAACCTATTCCCTTTTTCAAAAAAAAGATCTTGGAGATTGTGTAATGCTTACTCTCAAACTATTCGTTTATACAGTAGTGATATTCTTTATTTCTCTCTTCATCTTCGGATTTTTATCTAATGATCCAGGGCGTAATCCTGGACGTGAGGAATAAAAAAAAGATATTTTTAGTTTTTCCTGCTTTTTCTAAATTTTTTTTCTTATGATTTTATCTATTCCATACATTTACCTATGATAAAATCAAGGGATCGAAATTCCTTCGAATTCGAAAGTCTCAAGTAATAAGAAGAAGCGGAGAGAGAGGGATTCGAACCCTCGGTACGAATAACTCGTACAACGGATTAGCAATCCGCCGCTTTAGTCCACTCAGCCATCTCTCCCCATCCCCATTTAAAAATGGAAAATTTTTAATGTGATGTGACACGTGAAGTAAAGATATATAAAAATATAAAATAGATAAATAAAAAAGTAAAACAATTATATAACATATATAAATAAACATTATAATATAACTTATAAGTTATATTTTATAAACTTATAAAGATATATAAAAAGAACAATAAAGTAATATATATCTATATAGGATAAAAAAAAATATATATATATAGAAGAAATTTGATCAGGAATTCAATTTAGATAATGATTCGAAACAGATATCCCCAATAGAAAAATACCCTACTTCTTTTATTTTGTACGAAAGGTTTATTCCCCCGGCTTGGTTTAAGTACTGGCCGGGCCAGGCCAGTATTTCCATAGATTAAATGATTTAATAATGATTTGATATCAATCAAAAATACTTGTTGAAGTGTCATTTCTTATTATTAATACTTAATATTATTAATATTAAGTTAATATATTTTTTTTTATTTTCTTTTTATCAATTTATTACTTTTTGGAAAAAGAAACTGGAATAATAAATATATAAATATATACATATATATTTATATATATTTATATATTTATTATGTACATATATGCACATATATTAAACAATAAAAAGTATTAAAATGAAAAATAAAAAAAAAATATCAAATATTAAACACACATATTTATAAACGTAGTTATAATATAACTCATTTATTTGTTCAAGAGACAAGCTTTATTTGAACAATTGAGATCCAATTGACCCGAATTCTTAACTTAATTCATAAGTAAGATCTGGCAGTTGAAAGAGAAGTTGAAAAAAAAAAAAGAAACCCCATGTATGCAGATTTCATCCTTTCTATGATCCAGCTTCAATGATTCTTTCAGACCGGGACTGTCAGTAATGACTTCGTATCAAACGAAAAGAAAAGTATAATATAACTAACACTTTTTTTATGTTATTTAAGTAAGCTTTCTGCTCTTCGCCTATTTAAGTCCCCGGCGGGACGAAGCGTCAACGCTAAAATTTTCATGATTCTGATGCTATCTTGATTGCGCCTCACTCTTTTGTTCGACAAATGGTCCATTCATATACAATAATAAATATATAGCGGGTATAGTTTAGTGGTAAAAGTGTGATTCGTTCTATCAAAAACTTAAATAGTTAAGGGGTCTTTCAGTTTTTTTCATATTCCGATCAAAAACTTTATTTCTTAAAAAGGTTTAATCCTTTACCTCTCAATAGTATATTTGAGGAAGAATATACATTCTCACGATTTGTATCCAAAGGCCAATTAGAAATTGAATAAAAAAGATTGGATTATGGATATGGAGTCGCGAAGCATAATTTTTTTGGATTGGATTAACTCTTCCAATTGAATGAGTATGAATAAAGGATCTATGGATGAAGATACAAAAGTTTATTTCCAATCGTAACTAGATCTTCCATTTTTTTTTGTAAAAGGGAAATTGAAGCCAAATAGCTATAAAACGATGGTTTTGGTTTACTAGAACCATCAGCATATTGTTTCAGCTCGGTGGAAACCAAATTCTTTTCCTCAGGATCCTGCGAGCGGAAATAGGGAACGAAGTAACTAGACTAAATGGATTTAGTATAATCCCCCTCCTCTAGAGGGATCATCTAGAAAGCAAGTAGCTTTGGATGGATTCATACAGAAAAGCTAACATAGATGTTATGGATCTAATTTTTCTCTTTGGGAATACATCGATCTTCTATAAAGGAGCCGAATG